CCTTACGCGTTCTGAAGGACTCGAACCTTCATTAACCAAATTAGAAGGTTGGTGTTTTATCCATTAAACTAAAAACGCTGAAGAATTTGAAGAGAGTAGGATTCGAACCTACGGAATTTTTATATAATAAATAGATTTACAGTCTATCGCTTTCAACCACTCAGCCATCTCTTCTCTACTTCAGATAAATTGTTTTAATTAAGATGAGAAGAATGGGATTCGAACCCATGACATAAGATTACTATATTTATGTGACGATTTAGCAAACCGTTGTTTTTAACCGCTCAACCATCTTCTCTTTCTCTCTCATTTCCCCCCCCCCTTCTCCTTCCCTCTCAGAGGAAAGAGAGAAGGGGGGGGGGGCCCTCTATTGTAAACGTTTTTTTTTGTTAGGGTTTGGTTTTTGCAAAAGTAATACCCATTACTTTTGCAAAAACCAAACCCTAGTAAACGTTTTTTTTTGTTAGGGTTTGGTTTTTGCAAAAGTAATACCCATTACTTTTGCAAAAACCAAACCCTAACAAAAAAAAACGTTTACAATAGAGGGCCCCCCCCCCCTTCTCTCTTTCCTCTGAGAGGGAAGGAGAAGGGGGGGGGTATAGTTTAAAGGTAAAACATATGTGTTGCATACATAAGATTATTGGTTCAAATCCGATTATCTCCACCTGTCAAAAAGGAGAATAGCTCAACGGTAGAGCTTTGGTTTTCAAAACCACGGGTTGGGGGTTCAAATCCTTCTTCTCCTGTTTCAAAAATAAAATAAAAAATGTCTAATATTATTACAAGCCCTTTAGAACAGTTTGAAATAGTAGCATTAATACCTTTAAACATAGGAGGTATTAATTTTTCTTTAACAAATTCTTCTTTATTTTTAATAATAGCTTTATTTCTTATAATATTCTGAACGAGTTTAAGTTTTTATGACCTAAATTTAATACCCAATAATTGACAACTTGTTAAAGAGTTGTTATATAAGGTGACTTCTGGTATAGTGGAAGACAACATAGGTAAAAAAGGCGAATATTACTTACCTTTTATTTTTACACTACATTTAATGTTACTATATAGTAATTTAATAGGTATGGTACCTTATAGTTTTACAGTTACAAGCCATATAGTTTTTACATTCAGTCTGGCTTTAGCTATTTTTATTGGGATTAATATTATTGGGATACAAACACATGGATTTAAGTTTTTTGCTTTATTTTTGCCAAGAGGCGTTCCCTTAGCAATAGTTCCTTTATTAATAACCATAGAATTCCTTTCGTATATAGTAAAAGTATTTACTTTATCTATACGTTTGTTTGCTAATATGACATCAGGTCACACCTTATTGAAAATAATAGCAGGATTTTCTTGAACTATGTTGTCTGCTGGGGGTTTATTGGCTGTTTTTCATGTAATTCCTTTAGGATTATTATTAGCATTGATAGGGTTAGAGTTAGCAATAGCTGGTTTGCAGGCTTATGTTTTTACGTTACTTACCTGTATATATCTAAATGATGTATTAGATATGCATTAAAAATATTAAAATAAATGCCACAATTAGATCATGTAATTATATTTTCCCAAATTTTTTGATTATTTATAATATTTTCTGCCCTATATATTATATTAACACACTTTTTTTTACCTCTGTTTTTAAAATCAATTAAACTCAGAAAACAAATTGTAGAAGTTAACAGTATCGAAGTTTCACAATTGAGTCAAAAGATTAGAGCACAACAAGTTTTAATTAAACAAAAACTGTTAGATAATTTAGTAATAATAGAAGATTTTATATCCGAAAGTTATAAGTTCCAAAAACATTTTACAAATAACCAACAAATTATATTAATTGACGAGAAAGTTAGTATGGCAACAATTAATTACCTTCTTTACTGTGATAATTCCATTTTAAAAAATATTCTTCTTTATCCTAAATTTTTAAATTCAAAATAGTATGTATTTAAATATTATATTATTACCATTATTGGGAGCATTATTTTCTGGTTTTGGAGGTAGGTGAATAGGTAGTAAAGGGGCTTGCATTCTAACAACTAGTTGTGTTGGATTAGCAGCAATCTTATCTGGAATAGCATTCTTTGAAGTAGGTTTTGGGGGTAGTAACATCCATCTCCTTTTAGAATCATGAATAGAATCGGGAGTTTTTTCAGTACATTGAGGATTCCTATTTGACGCGATAACTGTGACTATGTTGATCGTGATTACCTGAGTTTCAACTTTAGTTCATTTATATTCAATATCATATATGGAGTTCGATCCACATCGACCTAGGTTCATGTGTTATTTGTGTGTGTTTACATTTTTTATGCTTATGCTCGTAACAGCGGATAACTTGCTGCAAATGTTTTTAGGTTGAGAAGGTGTAGGATTAGCTTCTTATTTACTTATAAATTTTTGATACACTCGATTAGCAGCAAATCAATCTGCTATTAAAGCGTTAGTGGTCAACCGAATAGGAGATTTCGGGTTAAGTTTAGGTATTTTTTCTATATTTTGGATTTTTCAATCATTAGATTACAGTGTTATTTTCTCACTAGTTCCACTATTTGACAATTATTATTTTAAATTTGTAGGATTTAATTGCCATGGGTTAAGTTTAGTAGGTTTTTTCCTATTTATTGGGGCTATTGGGAAATCAGCTCAATTAGGATTGCATACTTGATTACCTGATGCAATGGAAGGTCCCACACCCGTATCGGCTTTAATTCATGCAGCAACAATGGTTACTGCAGGGGTATTTCTAATGATTCGTTTTTCTTTTTTATTGGAGTTCTCGCCATTCTTACTCTCGATACTAGTTATATTAGGGTCTTTAACTGCTTTTTTTGCTGGTATGACAGGAGTCTTTCAGAATGATCTAAAAAAAGTAATTGCATATTCTACTTGTAGTCAATTAGGATACATGATTTTCTCTTGTGGTATGTCCTGTTATGACGTAAGTTTATTTCATTTAACAAACCACGCTTTTTTTAAAGCATTATTATTTTTGAGTGCTGGTTCCGTAATTCATGCGGTTAATAATGAGCAAGATATGCGTAAAATGGGGTCTCTAGTAAATTTTCTCCCGATGACTTATTCTTTAATGTTAATAGGATCATTAGCATTAACCGGTTTCCCATTTTTAACAGGATTTTATTCCAAAGATTTTATCCTAGAATTAACCCATAGTAATAGTTTTTGTAATTTAGATCTATTATGTTCTTCATTAGCCTTATGATTGGGTAGTATAGCTGTGCTGTTTACTGCATTTTATTCTTTTAGGTTAATGTACTTAACATTTTTTAATTCTAATAATAGTAGTAGAGTGGTTTTATCTGAGATTCATGAATCTCCGTATTTAATGAGTATACCCTTGATTTTATTGGCAATAGGTAGTATATTTTTTGGTTTCACGGCACAAGATTTATTTATAGGTTTGGGAACAGACTTTTGAAATGGATCTATTCTTACGTTACCTAACCATAATTTTTACGTTGAAGCAGAATATTTACCTATATTTATTAAATGGATACCTTTTTTACTGAGCTCTTTAGGGATTCTTTTTGCAACGGCAATAAACGTTACACTTATTTACAAACACAGTTTATTAAAATGGTACAAAATAAGTTCTTTTTGGGTTTATTTAATTAATAAAAAATGATTTTTTGACACATTGTACAATAGATGTCTTATCTATCCAATTCTAAATTTTGGATACAATGTATCTTTTAAAGTCTTGGATAGAGGTTTTATTGAATTATCAGGCCCTTTTGGATTAAGTAACTTTGTCTCAAATTGGTCTTTATTAATTTTCCGAATTCAAACTGGTCAAATAACACACTATGTATTTTATATTATAGGAAGTATTTGTATTTTATTGATTATGGCAATAGGAGAATATAATATTTTGATACATAAGTTTCATTTGTTGATTTTCTATTTTTCTTTAATATTTTTTATTTAATGATATATTAGGGTCTATAGCTTAAAGGTTAGAGCGTACGCGTGTGAAATGTTGATTATATTGGTATTTTGGAACTAATATAATCCTTACTAAGGTAATGAATTGATTTTTTATATAAGTGAAATTCTTATCATTTTCGAGGTTTAAAGTGTTTTGTATTATTATTATCATATATGAATGGTAAAGCATAATAATATATTAAATTTATGAGTACGTATAGGAATTTATTGAAAATATCTAAACTCTAAAAAGTTACTATTAGTAGAAAGTCTAAATAGCGTGCATTTGGAAAAAATCTCCATAGTTAGATAGTAGGTATAAAATAAAGCTCTAAAAATTTAAGTAAATAAAAAATCGAAACGTTCGGATACGATTTATATTCAAGCAAAAGTTTCTTTGTAATGATAAAAATAAGCAGAAAGTATAAATTAGAACAATGTTTTAAATTAAGCTGTATGATAAGAAATTATCTTGTACAGTTTTTTGCAAAGTTATTTTTAATAACGATTGTAATTTGATAAGCGTAATGTTGATTGTTCGAATCAATCTAGACTCATAAACTTTAAAATTTTTAATGAATTCAATAGAATTTGTAAACCCATTGGTAATTACAGCGCTAATTCCTTTATTAGGAGTAATAATTTTACTATTTATAGAAGAATCTAACGAATTTTTATGTCGTCAAATCGCATTATGATTTGCGTGTACCACTTTCATTTCTTCTTTATTTACATGACTCCAATTTGATTCAAGTACATCTGATTTTCAATTTGTATCAACATTCTTATGATTTCCTTACATAAATTTTTATTATACTGTAGGAGTTGATGGTATTTCCTTGTTTTTTATTTTATTAACCACATTTCTTATAATAATATGCATTTTAATAAGTTGGAGCTCAGTTGCTTTTCAGGTGAGGAATTACTTAATATGTTTCTTAGTTCTCGAATTTTTTCTAATTCAAGTTTTCAGTGTTTTGGATATGGTATTATTTTATATATATTTCGAGAGTGTATTAATTCCAATGTTTTTGATCATAGGAGTATGGGGTTCTAGACAGAGGAAAATTAGAGCTGCTTATCAATTTTTTTTGTATACTTTGGTAGGATCACTCTTAATGTTATTGGCAATACTTATTATTTATTCTCAAACAGGATCTACAGATTTCTATATATTATGATATTCCTGTTTTACAGAATCTAAACAATTAATCTTATGATTAGCTCTCTTTGCTAGTTTCGCGATAAAAATACCAATGATACCTTTTCACATTTGATTACCGGAAGCACATGCGGAAGCACCGACTGCAGGTTCAGTAATTTTAGCAGGGATTTTACTTAAAATGGGGGGATACGGCTTTTTACGATTTTCTTTACCAATGTTTCCTTGAGCTTCTGTATATTTCAGTCCTTTAATATTCACATTAAGTGTTATAGCAGTGATATACGCTTCTTTAACAACACTACGTCAAGTAGATTTAAAAAAAATTATAGCTTATTCATCGGTATCTCATATGGGTTTTGTAACTATTGGTATTTTCTCATTAAATTTGCAAGGTTTAGAAGGCAGCATATTTTTAATGCTTAGCCATGGTTTAATATCGAGTGCTTTATTTTTCTGTGTGGGTATTTTATATGATCGATATAAAACTAGGATAATTAAATATTATACGGGATTAATACAAGTAATGCCATTATTTGGTATTTTTTTTCTATTTTTTACATTTTCGAACATAGGGTTTCCGGGGACAAGTAGTTTTATTGGAGAAATATTAGTTCTTTTAGGTGTTTTTCAAATAAATACAGTTTTAACATTTTTTTCCTCAATAGGGATAGTTTTAGGTGCAGCCTATTCTATATGATTATTTAATAGGCTAAGTTTTGGTTCAGTTAAATTAAGTTATTTAGAGGTTTACCAAGATATTTCAAGACGTGAATTTCTTATTTTGGTACCGTTAATGATATTAATTATATGAATGGGTGTTTACCCAAGCTCTTTTTTAAATGATATTCATTGTTCTTTATTTAATTTACTAGAGCTTATATTTTAATGATTAATAAAAAATGTTTAACTTAGAATGATTACTTATTAGATTATTTTCCTTATACATCTTGTTTGGGATGCTTTTAGATTTAGAAATAATATTTTTTATTGTAGGGTTTCTATTTATGCACATAAGTTTAGGTATAGGCTCTATTTTTTATGATTATGTTCACATAAAAAAACTAAAATGCTTCTATATGTTTTTAGTAAAAATTTTATCTATAGAAATAACTAAAAATCTGATGGAACTCTTTTTTTAAATTATAAGAAATATAGAAATTAATGTATTATATTTTATATGAATTATACCCAATCATTCCGGAAACATTTATAGCAGGGAGTTCTTGTATTTTATTAATCTACGGGGTTTTTTTTAGTTTGTCAAAGGGGAAACCTTTATTAATAAAAAATATAGGTTTTTTAAGTTTACAAGTTGCAGTATTAAGCTTTGTACTTTCTTTTTCTCAAGAATTTTATTTTATAGCAATTTGAAAAGATTGTATGATTAATGATTATTTTACGCAAGATACTAAATATATTTTAATATTATTTTTTATTTTGTGAGGTTATTTAACGTTTTCTTATAATATTTCGGAAAAAATTAATTCGTTTGAATATTGGATATTAAAATTATTAAGTTTATTAGCAATTCTATTAATTTTACAAGCAAATGATTTATTATTTATTTATTTAGTTATTGAGTTACAAAGTTTAGTTTTTTATATATTAGCAAGTTTCAAACGAACTTCTGAATTTTCAACAGAATCAGGTTTAAAATATTTCGTGCTAGGGGCTTTTTCATCAGCCCTTTTACTATTTGGAATATCTTTAATCTATGCCTTAACTGGTTTGACGAATTTAAGCGATTTGTCCAAATTCCTTACAGGTATCTTAATGGAAGATATCTTATTATCTACAGGTATTTTTAGTGGCTTAATTTTAATTTTAGGGTCATTACTTTTTAAATTAAGTGCAGCGCCTTTTCATATGTGATCCCCTGATGTTTATGAGGGTTCACCTACATCAGTTACTGCATTTTTTTCCATAATGCCTAAATTACCTATATTAAGTTTATTTTATAGATTTTTGATATTTAGTTTCCACGATTTTATAAATATATGATCTATTATACTACTAGTATCAGTATTTCTTTCAATTTTAGTAGGTACGTTAAGTGCTTTTTCCCAGAAAAAATGAAAACGTTTTTTTTCTTATAGCTCTATTACGCATGTAGGTTTCTTTTTATTAGCAATGCTTTTAGGTGATATGGAAAGCATTAGTAACTCTATATTTTATGTTATTATATATTTAAGCACTATGTTAAGTATATTTTCCATAATTTTAAGCATACGTTTTTTCAATTATAATTATCATTATCAAACTAGATATTTAAATGAAATTAACAATTTATCGAAAATAAACCCTACAATTGCTATTATGTTTTCTATAATTTTATTTTCTATGGCAGGAGTACCTCCTTTAGCGGGTTTTTTTGCTAAATTTTTCGTATTATTATGTGCACTTCAAGCAGGGGCAGTAGGGATATCTATTTTTATAGTATTAATGAGTTGCATTGCTTGTTTTTATTATATTAAATTGATAAAAATGATGTATTTTAATACTAGGGTTAGATGGAGTATATCATATCCGATAAACAAATCAAACGCATTAATTTTAAGTATTAATTTTATTTTTTTATTAATTTTATTTTATGAAATAGAATTCTTTTCTATAATAACGCATTGAATTTCTTTAGCGTTTTTAAATTAACTATAAAGTAATGTTTATAATTAGTATCGTATTAAAAATAGTTTTGATAATAGTACCTCTTTTAATAGCAATTGCATATATGACACTAGCAGAACGCAAAGTTATGGCCGCAATGCAAAGAAGAAAAGGCCCTAATGTGGTAGGTATATTTGGTTTACTACAACCGCTAGCGGATGGTTTAAAATTATTTGTAAAAGAAACAGTTCTGCCTTCTAGTGCAAATATTATGATTTTTGTATTAGCGCCTATAATTACTTTCTTATTAGCATTAGTATCTTGATGCGTTATACCATTAGGAGAAGGTTTGGTATATTCCGACATTAATTTAGGAGTTTTATATATTCTAGCAATATCTTCTCTAGGTGTTTACGGGATTATTACATCAGGTTGGGCCAGTAATTCAAAATATGCATTTTTAGGTGCATTACGTTCGGCAGCTCAAATGGTTTCTTATGAAGTATCTATCGGATTAATATTAATTAATGTACTATTATGCGTTGGATCATTGAATTTAAGTGAAATTGTATTAGCTCAACAATCTATTTGATTTATTTTGCCGTTATTTCCTATATTTCTAATGTTTTATATATCAATATTAGCAGAAACTAATAGAGCTCCATTTGATCTTCCAGAAGCAGAAGCAGAATTAGTTGCCGGTTATAATGTCGAATATTCGGCCATGGGTTTTGCTTTATTTTTTTTAGGCGAATATGCAAATATGATTTTAATGTGTAGTTTAGCTACAATTTTTTTTATGGGGGGTTGATTACCTATCTACGTATGGACAGTATTTCATTGGATACCCTCTACGATATGATTTGGATTAAAAACTACATTATTATTATTTGGATTTATTTGGGTAAGATCTTCATTTCCTAGGTATAGATATGATCAATTAATGCGATTAGGATGAAAGATATTGTTACCTCTTTCTCTGGGCTGGGTATTTCTAGTAGCAGGAATCTTAATTAGTTTTAATTGGTTACCTTAAAACTTGGGTAAAAAAGAATATGAAGTTAATCTTTACAGAATATACATTTATTTTAATATTTTTGATAGCATCTACTTTATTATCGTTCATTATATTTATTTTGTCTTATTTGTTAACCCCGCAAAAAGCCGATCAAGAAAAAATTAGTGCTTACGAATGTGGCTTTAATCCCTTTGACGACGCAAGGGCCACATTTGATATTAGGTTTTATTTGGTGGCTATTTTATTTCTTATATTTGATTTAGAGATTAGTTTTTTATTTCCGTGATCTTTAGTTTTAAAAAATATAGGAAGCTTTGGCTTTTGGAGTATGATAATTTTTTTGATAATATTAACTTTAGGGTTTGTTTATGAATGATATAAAGGGGCTCTAGAATGAGAATAAAAATAAGTTTTTAACTAAAGAAATACTATTGCAAAATTACATGATACCATTTTGAATTCAAAAGTAATTTTATTTTCACTAAAACTACTATTAATGGGATTCTTAGTAAGTTAAAAATAATCTCAAAATTTAATAGTGCTTAAAAACGGACGAATTTTAGTATTACATATTTTATTTACAACAAATAATGTAATATATACAGTAACAGATTTAAAAGGGGATACTTTATTTTGGGTTTCTGTTGGTTCCAATAAAATAAAAAACACGAAAAAAGTTACGACTACATCAGTTTTTTTATCAATAAGAAATATAAAGCTTTTTTTGAATAAACATAATATAAGTTATTTATTTCTAAAAATAAAAGGGTTTAATAAACATAAAAAAATAGTCTTAAGACATTTAAAACAATTTTCTTCGTATATTATTCTAATATATGAAAATAATAATTTAGCACATAATGGTTGTAAAAATCGTAAAATAAGACGCTTATAAAAGGCGGGATAGTTCAATTAGGTTAGAACATTGGAATCATAATCCAAAAGTTATAGGTTCGAGTCCTATTTCCGTTAGAGAGGCTAGATAACATAGTGGCAATGTAAAAGATTGCAAATCTTTAAAGATTGGTTCGAATCCAATTCTAGCTTTAGAAAAGAGGCTTATATTAAAACTAAAACTAAAAAATGAATGTAACTTTACAAAGTGCAAAAATGATAGGTGCAGGTCTAGCTACGATTGGTTTAACAGGAGTAGGTGCAGGAGTAGGAATTGTATTTGGGTCGTTAGTAATGGCTTATGCAAGAAATCCTTCGTTAAAACAACAATTATTTGGATATACTATTTTAGGTTTCGCTTTAACAGAAGCGGTTGCTTTATTTGCGTTGATGATGGCTTTCTTAATTTTATTTACTTAATTTAGTATAGGGTATAGCGTAATGGGATAACGCGTTTGCTTTGGGTGTAAAAAATTACAGGTTCGAGTCCTGTTGCCCTAACAAAAGAGGATGAATGGCTGAGTGGTTGAAAGCACCAATTTTGAAAATTGGCATAAAATTTTTATCATAGGTTCGAATCCTATTTCATCTATGAAAGTCTAGATAGCTCAGAGGTTGAGAGCATGGGATTGAAGATCCTGTAGTCATAGGTTCGAATCCTATTCTGGACAATTTAGTTTACAAAAGTTAATATAATTATGCGCCAAAAAATAAGTATTTCAAATAGAGCAATATCTCCGCATTTATCTATTTATAATCCCCAATTAACATCCCTTTCTTCTATTTGGCATCGTATATCTGGAATTTTATTATTATTTTTAATTGTCAAGTTAAATATTATACTAAAAACAAGATTGTATATGTTTTTTAATATACCTTTAATAGGAGTTATCAAAGAGATTATCTTACTTTTTCATATGGTTTTCTTATTTTTGTTTTTATATCATAGTTTTAACGGCATGCGTCATATCGGTTGGGATTTTTCCTTAGGTACCCAATTAAAAGATTTAAAGCACTCTTTTTATTTTGTTTGTTTCTGTATCTTTTGTGTCTTAATATATAATATAATTTAACGAATATGTTTTTACTAAAAACTAATAATAAAATATCTTTAAGTATAGTTTACAAAAATCAAAAATTTTTAAGAATATATAGATGAAATCCTTTGTATAAAAAAAAGCCTTGATTTTCTATATATCCGCTACTTAAAAATAATGGCCCAATGGTTTTAGATGCTTTAATTTACATTAAAGATAATTTAGATTCTACTTTATCTTTTAGAAGGTCCTGTCGAGAAGGGATATGTGGGAGCTGTTCAATGAATATTGAGGGGGTTAATTCGTTAGCTTGCTTATCTCCAGTAGAAACAAAAAATAAATTTTTAACTATATATCCTTTACCTCATATGTATATTATAAAAGATTTAGTACCGGATCTTTCAAATTTCTATAATCAATATAAACTAATTAAGCCATGATTAATGGGGAGTATAACTAACGATAAAGAATACCTGCAATCAAAACTTGATAGATTTCAATTAGATGGTCTCTATGAATGCATTTTGTGTGCATGTTGCTCTGCTAGTTGTCCAAGTTATTGATGAAACCAAGATAAATATTTAGGGCCTGCAATCCTTTTACAGGCGTATCGTTGATTAACGGATACAAGAGATTCTAATAAAAAAACCAGATTAAAATTTATTGACCATAAAATGCGTTTATTTAGGTGTCATAGTATAATGAACTGCAGTAAAGTTTGTCCTAAAAATTTGAATCCTGGTAAAGCAATTTCTTCAATTAAATACCAATTGATTAATAAACTGTAAGGCGGAGAGAGCTCGGTTGGGTATGAGCAACAGTCTGTGAATCTGAAGGCCGTGGGTTCAAATCCCATTCTTCGCCCTCATGTGGAAATAACTCAATAGGTAGAGTATAATCTTGCCAAGATTAAAGTTGAGGGTTCAAATCCCTTTTTCCGCTAAAAATCCTATGTTAATGAGCTTAAATTTATTTTTATTTATTCTATTTGCAATTTTGGGAATTATTTCATCTTTTATGGTTATAACTTCTATAAATGCAGTACACTCTGTATTATTTTTAATTTTGGTGTTCTGTAATACTTCGGCATTATTGTTGTTGTTAGGTTCAGAATTTTTATCGTTAATGCTCATAATTGTCTATGTTGGAGCTATAGCAGTATTATTTCTTTTTGTTGTAATGATGTTGAATGTAAAAGTTAATCCTTTAGCAATTAATAGATATTCGATTATACCTATCGGTTTTTTAATATTTTTTGTATTATTTAATATTTTATCTAACTCTGTAACAGAACTAGACTTTATAAATCAACCATATTTAATATTAAATTTAGTTAATTGGGTTTCGGAAACTAATTTTATAAGCAATATTGAAATAATAGGGAATGTATTATATACAAATTATTGTATACTATTTTTAATTTGTGGACTTATATTATTGGTCGCAATGGTAGGAGTTATTGTACTGACAATGCACCAAAGACGAGATGTAAGAAAACAAAAAATCGAGATACAATTGTTTCGTATCCCAGGAAATGTAGTGAAATTTATAAGTTTACGATCTTAAATGGGTATGACGAAAATGGAAGACGTGTTAGGTTTAGGCTCTAATGGTATTTAATAAACTATGGGAGTTCGAATCTCCCTGCCCATAAAATCGCTATTTCCTTTGTACGATTTTACAAAGGAAATAGCGATTTTGTTTTATATGTTCTTGAAAAACAAAAGAAACCTTTCAACTTTACCTAAAAAAGGTATAAGTAAGATCAAATAAACGAAATAGTAAAAACTAGCAAATTGGCCGATAAGTATATAAGGATCCTCTACAGGCATTCCACCAATTCATCCTAGGATTAAACAAATACTAACAAAAGTTCAATATAAAAAACGATAAATAGGTCTAAATCTTGAACTACGTACTTCTGTACTGTGTACTCAAGGTAAAATCGCTAAAATTGCAATGGCCGAAATCATAGCAATTACACCCCCCAATTTATGTGGTATGCTTCGTAAAATAGCATAAAAAGGCAAAAAGTACCACTCTGGTACAATATGCGCAGGAGTAACCATAGGATTGGCTTCTATATAATTATCAGGGTGCCCTAATAAATTCGGAAAAAAGTAAACAAAAACAGCAAAGAATATCAAGAATACTACTAATCCTAAAAAATCTTTTACTATAAAATAAGGGTAAAAATTAATCTTATCTATATTCGAGTCGATACCTAGTGGGTTACCAGAACCATTTTGATGTAGTATAGCTATATGTACTATTGAAGCTGCTGTGATTATAAAAGGAAGTAAATAGTGTAGACTGAAAAAGCGATTCAATGTTGCATTATCTACGGAAAACCCGCCTCATAATCATGTTACAATAGAATTCCCTATAATAGGTACTGCAGAGACTAAATTTGTTATAACTGTCGCCCCCCATAAACTCATTTGACCTCAAGGTAACACATAACCTATAAAAGCAGTTATAATCATTAATAATAATATAACCACTCCTAATACCCATACCCAATGGCGAGGACGAGTATAAGACCCAAAATATAAACCTCTAAAGATATGGAGATATACTACAATGAAAAACATAGATGCTCCATTCGCGTGGATATAACGTAATAATCACCCATAATTAACATCTCGCATTATGTGCTCTACACTTGCAAACGCAAGATCAACATGAGGTGTATAATGCATTGCTAAAAAAATTCCCGTAATGATCTGTATAATTAAACACATTCCGGATAAAAACCCAAAATTTCACGCATAATGTAAATTTATAGGCGTGGGGTATTCAATTAAGTGATCATTTGCTATTTTAATTAGAGGCTGTTTTACAAATCTCATCGTTATTAAGTTTTTTATTTTCTAGAAGTGATTTACTCGCTACTGGACTTGAACCAGTAACTCTTATAGAGAACGGATTTTAAATCCATCGTGTTTACCTCATTTCACCAAGCGAGCGAGAAATACTGACGTAAAAGGACTCGAACCTTTAATTTATAGCACCAAAAGCTATCGCCTTACCTATTTTGGCCATACGTCATTGATTTTTTAGCAGGTAGCGGGATTTGAACCCGCAACTTTTAGTATGGAAAACTAATGAATTTACCTTTTCTTCTATACCTGCATTTATACTAAATAGTCTTTAAACATTCACGTAAGATAATTTTATTAACACATAAAAAATTTGCTACTTTGCAATTATGCGTATAAAAGTCTTGAATATTTGTGATTTTATTTAATTTATGATTGACTAATAATGCTAATAACTTAGCTGTTTGGTTTTCCAACCTTTCTATGAAAACTAACTTTTTAGGGTAAGTACCTTTTATACTTTTACTTACAAAAAACGGTAATTCTTTTGAAGTTGCTATCCCAAATATTATAAAATGGTTTTTTAAGAATTGAAAATTAGATATTATATTTTTGAAAGTTGATTTATTCCCAAGAATTGAGTGTAAACCATTAGATAACTCCTTTAACGATTTCAATAAAAAAAATTCTATTTTATTAGAGTCTTTTTCGAAACTAAGGGAAGTAGACTCTTTTAGCTTGTTAAATGCTATTAAAGAAAACATGATAAAACATATTAAAATTAATGTTTCTTCATTAAGTATTATAATGTTTGTATATACTAAAATAAATGATAATAATATAATTATACTAATATTTAACATTTTTTAAGATCCTCCTCATCAATAAATAGAAACAAATAAAAATAACCAAACGACATCGACAAAATGCCAATATCAAGCAGAAGACTCAAAACCAAAGTGATGTTCTTGTGTTAATTGGTAATTTATTAATCGAAAAAAACATACACTCAGTGATATTGTACCTACAATAACATGAAATCCGTGAAATCCTGTAGCCATATAAAAAGTAGAACCGTAGATTCCATCGGATAATCTAAAATCCGCCATGTTATATTCATATGCCTGGAACCCGGTAAAAATTATCGCTAATAAAATGGTTAAAAAAAGGCTAATTACCGCTTGTTTCCGTAGGTTTGATACAATTGCATGATGACACCAAGTTACAGTACATCCTGATAGTAGTAATATTAATGTGTTTAAAAATGGAATCTCTCATGGGTTTAAAACTGCTATGCCTTTTGGCGGCCAAATTGTACCGATTTCTACTGTAGGGGCTAAACTACTATGAAAAAAAGCTCAAAAAAAGGCAAAAAAAAATAAGATTTCTGAGATTATAAATAAAACAACCCCGTAACGCAAGCCACGCTGTACTATCCCAGTGTGATGTCCTTCTAACGTGGATTCTCGTACCACATCTCTTCATCAAACGAACATAGATACTAAAAGAAAAATAAAGCTTGTAGAAAGTAAATAGCTTCCAATTACATATGCATGCATATATAATACACCACTTATAGCACATGAGAAAGCACACAAAGATGCTAGAAATGGCCACGGACTTGGATCTACTAAATGAAAAGGGTGACGTTGTACATTTTTAGAAATTTGTAATAATGACATTATTTTTTTTTTTTATTTTTTAAAAACCATGAAATCAAATATGTTAAAGAATTCCTAGAATAAAATGTAATAAAAAAAATTATAACCAATAAAAATAATTGGAATAAAGATAATTTCATTTTATTCGCTTATTTTATTAAAAATTCATTGTACGTAATTCGGCAAAGTAACAGCTTCCACAACTATAGGCATAAAACCATGATTAATACCACAAATTTCACTGCATTGGCCATAATATAATCCTTCTCGTTTTATAAATAAAGATGTTTGATTTAACCGCCCTGGGATGCCATCACATTTAACCCCTAAAGAAGGAACAGCCCAACTATGTAAAACATCTGCCGCTGATACAATAATTCTAATGTGCGTGTTAACGGGGACAACCATTCTATTATCTACTTCTAATAATCTATATTGCCCTATCAATAAATCTTCTTCCGGTATCATATAACTATCAAAATTTATACACTCGCCATCTTCAGTGTAATAATCAGAATATTCGTAACTTCAATACCATTGGTGACCCAATGTTTTTATCGTTATTGCAGGTGAAATAACTTCATCCATTGCATATAGTAAAGAAAATGAAGGAACTGCTATAATTAAAAGTATAAAAGCGGGAGTAACTGTTCAAATCATTTCAATTAAAGTCCCATGTACTAACGAAGAAGGTTCCGGGTTCTTACCATGTTCAAAATGCCATAAAGTTCTGCTTAACATTCATGTTACAAATATACATATAATACATATAAAAAACATCAAATCATGGTGCAGATTTACAATCCCCTCCATTATAGGTGTTGCTGGATCTTGAAAACCCAGTTGTCAATTTTCCGCGACATCCGAACGACTTAAAGTAATTGGACTTAATAATATAATTATAAAATAAAAATATGATAAAATAGACATTTTTTATGTTTTTTTTAAAGTTTCACAGATTAAAGGCATTTCTTCAAACGTATGATATGCTGGAGGTGAAGTAGTTACCCATTCTAAAGTAAGATGCCCTTTTTTATCAAATTCTTCAAAATCTCAAGGAGAATTTATACACGGATTTTTCGATGTTAACGAAACGTACACTATATAAAAAAAGAATAAAGTAGAAAATAACGCTATATATGATCCATATGATGCTATCAAATTTCAAGAAGAATAAGCATCTGGATAATCTGGTATTCTACGAGGCATTCCTGCCAGTCCTAAAAAATGCATAGGCATAAATGTTAAATTAACCCCAATAAATGTGGACCAAAAGTGTATTTTACCCAGGACTTCTGGATATTGTAAACCAGATATTTTTCCAAATCAATAGTAGAAGCCAGCAAATATAGCAAAAACAGCTCCCATGGAAAGTACATAATGAAAGTGGGCTACTACATAATATGTATCATGTAAACTTATATCTAGACCCGAATTTGCTAATATAATACCTGTTAATCCCCCTATTGTAAATAAAAATATAAATCCAATAGCAAACAGCATAGGTACTTTTAAATGGATTGAACCCTCTCACATAGTCGCTATCCAACTAAATATTTTAATTCCTGTAGGTACTGCAATAATCATAGTCGCAGCGGTGAAATATGCTCGGGTATCTACATCTAAACCTACCGTGTACATGTGATGTGCTCATACAATAAATCCTAAAACACCTATCGATACCATTGCATAGACCATTCCAATATAACCAAATACAGGTTTTCTTGAAAATGTTGATACTATATGGCTAATCATTCCGAATCCCGGAAGTATTAGAATGTAAACCTCTGGATGTCCAAAAAATCAGAACAAATGTTGATACAAAACTGGATCCCCTCCTCCTGCAGGGTCAAAAAATGATGTGTTAAAATTACGATCCGTTAAAAGCATTGTAATTGCACCTGCTAAAACAGGTACTGCTAATAACAATAGGAAAGCTGTCACAAAGATAGATCATACAAATAATGGTATTCTATACATGCTTTGTCCCGGACTTCTCATATTTAAAATAGTAGAAATAAAATTTACAGCTCCTAGAATAGACGAAGCACCTGATACATGTAAACTAAATATTGCCAAGTCGACAGCTCCCCCAGAATGACTTTGTATAGAACTTAAAGGTGGGTAAACCGTTCAACCTGTACCTACCCCTACCTCTACTAGAGCCGATAATAATAATAAACATAACGAAGGAGGTAATAACCAAAAAGAAATATTGTTTAAACGCGGGAATGCCATATCAGGACTACCTATCATTATAGGAACCAGTCAATTACCGAATCCTCCGATCATCACAGGCATTACCATAAAAAAAATCATTAAAAATGCATGTGCGGTTATTAATACATTATAAACTTGATGATTACCCAAAAGTAATTGATTACTTGGTTGAGCCAATTCCATACGAATTAACATTGACATACATCCTCCTAAAATACCTGAAAAGGCTCCGAAAATAAGGTATAATGTCCCTATATCTTTATGATTTGTTGAAAAAATTCAACGAGAAACTCATTGCGTAGATAACATGTGTTTGTTTTGAGTTTTTACTTTCTTAATAGTTTTTTATAAAATCGAGAGAGACGGGACTTGAACCCGCAACTTTTAGTGCGACAGACTAACACTCAACCTTTAAGTTTCTCTCTCAAAATTTAACGTTTAATTAGCATCAATTTTAAATTACAACATTTACTTACTTTTAAAAATATGTACTGCGCCTGTTGATAAGAACATAACTCAAATTCAAAAATAATGTCCCCCGGTTTAACAAAACTTGCTTGCGTATAAATGGAACCTTTTCCTTTACCCATACGCGCGTCCATGCTTAATTTTGTTAAATTAAAATTTAACACGATTTTAGTCCAAATCTTAATTGATTTCTTAGACTTAATTATTTTCCGTGAGCTTTTAACAACTATACTTTTCAATAAAGCTAACTGACTTTTTGTTAATTGCCCAAAAGATATGGCTTTTATACCGTAACTTCCTTTTCGCAAAATATTATTAGGATGATTATTTTTATAATTATACTTAGTTTGACTTTTAATAAACAGATTCATAGAATAGTCAAATTTTAATGCCACAAACACCTGATTTCGTGTAAAGGGCATTGTTTGAGTATATTATATAGTTACGTAATGAAGTTAAACAAGAGTTACCTATACTTAAATTTAAACTTTTAGCCATCTGCATTTTGGAATCATCTATACGCCCAGATATCTTAATTTTAAATCCTTTCAATTTTAAAATTTTTATTCCTTGAGTCGTATAAGTCAATTTTAAAGAATTTAAGTGAACCTCTAAAAATTTAGAAAGGTTTCATAACACTTTTTTAATAACTCAATTTTCAGAGGCTAAAAATTTACCATAAAAACATAACAAATCTCTGGATAATAAAGAAGAAGTTACTAAATAATAAGACATTTTTACTCCTCCCTGAAGAATTTTGTTTAAAGTATTTTTTAATTTATCACGAAATTGATTAAAATCTTTATTTAAGATAAAAAAAGGTTGAGTATAATAAATATTTAATTCAATCGAATCTTTTCCTTTTATTTTTCATTGCTGATAATTAAGGCTAAAACCCATCTGTTCTGAAATTTTTTTTAGAAACAAAACTGATTGAATATATTTCTGCAACAATGAAAAATAAACTTTGAATGATTTCCCATAACATTGAAGATTAAAAATTCATAATTGTGTTGTTCCAAGTCTTAAACTTGTTGGGTTAATTTTTTGTGCCATATTTCTATATTTTGGTTAAGTAATTTTAAACACTTATTTTTTGAATGCTCTTCGTATTTGTAACTTATTTATTGCTAAATAATATTTTCAAACCGATCCATCTAATATTCTTTTAGATTTTTCTCGAAAAATAACTTAAAAAGTTTTAATACTTTTGATTCTTTCAGTATTTATACAAAGTTAACGTAGCTACTCGACTATGCAATTGGTACAACAATCGATAAACCAGTGGTTAAAATATTTCGGTCCTCTCGTACTAAAAATATACTTACTATTTTTCGAAAGCTTACAGTAGATAGGGACCGAACTGTCTCACGACGTTCTGAACCCAACTCACGTACCTTTTTAACTAGCGAACAACTAGACCCTTGAAACCAACTCCAGTTCCAGGATAAGATGAGTCGACATCGAGGTATCAAACCGTGACATTGATAAGGACTCGCAATCACGATAAATCTGTTATCCCTAGAGTTCCTTTTATTTGATAAACGATATTAATTCCACTCTTAAATATCGGGTCACTATGACTAACTTTCGTTTCAATTTAATTTATCAATTTAATTGTTAAGCAGATTTTTACCATTATATAACAAATTCATATAGAATCTACCTTTGTACACCTCCGTTACTTTTTAGGAGGTACTCGTCCCAAGTAAACTTTCTTCTTTATACTTTTTTTATGTTTTTTTAAATAAGTAAAATATTAGAAACTTGAATGGTATTTCACTTTTGTTAGCTAACTCCCATTTATTCTACACAAAAATATAATTTTTTACAATATAAAGAGCAAGTAAAGGATCTAGGGTCTTTCCGTCTTACTGTAAGCAACCTGCATTTTCACAGGTTTTGTAATTTCGCTGAATTTATGTTTGAGACAGTAAAGCAATTGTTACACCATTCATGCAGGACGGAATTTACCCGTCAAGGAATTTCGCTACCTAAGGATTCTTATAGTTAGAACCGCCGTTTACTTAGATTTATAAGATATAGCATACACTAATACTTATTATTTTTAAGCACTGGGCAGGCGTCAGACTCTATACATTTTAATAAATTTGCAGAGTCCTGTGGTTTTGATAACCAGTCATTGCTTTCTCTTTAATGCTACCATAAAATCACATATAAATATGGTACTCTTTATTGCGAACGTACAGAGTCAATTTGCCGAGTTCCTTAAACATAATTTATTCATCCACCATAATATTTTCTATTAGTTCACCTGTGTCGGTTTAAGTACGGTCTATAATTGTTATAATTTTTTCTCGAAGAACTTTTTGCTTAAAAACCCAAACCACTTTTTATTGAGGTTTTTTTACTATTTTTCTTTTTCATAACAAAAATTTGTTACATATAACAGTCATTTTACTTATCCTATCGAGTTTAGTTTTCACGAACTTTTTCTCTTAAGGACCGTATAACTCAATGTAGTTTAAAGTACATCGAAAACCTTAAACATTTAGTGACTATGATTTAATACACATAGTTGACGCTACTCATGTCAGCATTCGCACTTTTGAGATTATTATTATTAATTTTTAAATTAATAATAAGTCATACAAAACGTTCTGCTACCATTAGACTTTTAAATTCGTTATATCGATATATAGTTTAAGCCTTTTTATTTTAATTTTCAAAAGAATAAATAATAAGCTAAAACGCTTTTTCTAATAAATGACTGCTTCTAAGCCTACTTTACGTTATTTGATTCTTTAATAAAAATTTACACACTAAACTATTTTTTGTAGATCTTAATATACGATTAGGGTTGTTACCCTTTTGTCTATAAACCTTATCGCTTAAAGACTGTTTATTAATAATATTAAATCTTATTTCGGAGATAAATTAAAGGCAGTAAGTTTTTAAACCCCGTAGTTTAATTTGTGCTCTACTCATGATTTACTTTAATTAATACTGTACTAAAATACATTTCGCAGAAAACCGGCTATTTCCAAGTTTGATTAGCCTTTCACTCCAAACCACAAATCGTCTCAACATTTTGCTACATGCATGAGTTTAGGCTTCAAAAACTTTTTATAGAATTTTCACCTTGTTTATGGTTAGATCACTTGGTTTCAGGTGTAATAAACATTACTTTAATTTGCTTTATTCTTTTTATAAGTAAGCTTGCTATATTTATTAACTTGCTGACTCATTATGCAAAAGGCACTTCGTTATTAAAAATATAAACTTCGAATTTTATTAAACATCTGATTTCTTCATCATCCTTCCGGAATTTTTCACCTTTTTTTCACAATACTCGTTTACTATCGGTTAAAAAAATTTATTAGCTTAGAAGGTGGTACTCCTCTTTTCATACATATTATAACATATTACTTATATAAAAAATTTAGTTTAGTACAGGACTTTTACCTTTTCATGTTGTTTTTTTCCAAACTAGTTAATATTTAAAAGCTTTTTACTATTTTCATTCGCCATTACTAATAGTTTCTCGGTTGATTTATTTTATAGTGTTATTAAGATGATTCATTTTACACTCTTTTAACTCCAATAAATTAGTTTACCTAAGGAAATTTGTAGATCACAGGCCTATGCCTACTTACAAGTTTTCGTAGCGTGACGCCCTTATTTTTTTACCAAGGATTTCTCCAAATGTTTATACAAAATAATATAAAATTACTTAACCAAAAACTTATCCTTTCATTAAATTCATTAACTCAACAGTTATGGTGCTACGTATGCGATAATAAATAACCAAAATGGCTAACCCTATTGATGATTCAGACGCTGCTACGGTTAATATTAATAGTGCAAAAATTTGTCCGGAGATATCATCTAAATGTATAGACGCTGCTATAAGATTAAAATTAACAGAAAGAAACATCATCTCTAAAGACATTAACATCACTAGAATATTTTTTTGGTTAATAAAAAGCCCCAATATACTTACTAAAAATAAAAAAATTGAAATATTCATATAATTAAATAAAATTATCATTTTAAATTTTTGGGTTACGTTAAAATAGGGTAGTAGATTATATTAAAATATTTTCCAGCCACAGGTTCCCCTACGGCTACCTTGTTACGACTTCACTCCAGTTTTTTTATTACCATAGATCCATTAAAGATCTTCAGATAATAAAAATTTCCATAGCGTGACGGGCGGTGTGTACAAAACCTAAGTACATATTCACCGTGACATTCTAATTCACGATTACTAGCAATTCCACCTTCATATTTTCAAGTTGCAGAAAATAATCCGAACATAATTTCATTTTACAGATTTGTAATTACTTTCATAATCTACATCTTTTTGAAAAAATTACTGTAGCACATGAAAGTAGCCCAATTTATCAGGGTCATGAGGACTTGACATCATTCTTTACTTCCTCTAAAATATCTTTAGCTGTATACATTAATAAAATGAAAAAGAGTTTTGTCCGTTTTTTGGAATAAACCAAACGCTTCACAGCACGGACTGACGACAGCCATGCAACACCTGTAATTTACATAAATTATTCAAAAATTGGTAAGGTTTTTCGCGTGTTGTCGATTTAAACCACATGCTCCACTGCTTGTGTAGGTTCCCGTCAATTCCTTTGAGTTTTAATTTTGCAATCGTAGTTCCCAGGCGGAGTGTTTAACGCGTTAACTATATTTTTAGGTGATATATCTAAAAATGAACACTCAGAGTTCAGGGTGTGGACTACAGGGGTATCTAATCCCTTTTGCTACCCACACTTTAATATTTTAATGTCAGTTTTAACTTAGATTATTGCTTTCGCTATAGAAATTCTTTTAAATATCAAAACATTTTACCGTTACACTTAAAATTCTATAATCTTCAATTAAACTCTAGGAAATTAATTTTAAAGTAAAATCAAAATTAAATTTTAATATTTATACCTGAAATTATATTTACCATCTACATATACTTTACGCCCAATTAATCCGAATAACGTTTATCCTTTTCGTTTTACCGCGGCTGCTGGCACGAAATTAGCCAGGACTTTTACTAAAATAATCATAATTTAAATAAGCTTTAATGATTTACAGTTATACACTTTCTTCTCACATATAGTTTAACTGGGTCAAGCGGTTGCTCATTGCCCAAGATTCCTCACTGCTGCCTTTAATTTAAAGTTTGGACCTTTCTCAGTTCCAATGTGGCTGTTCATCCTCACAGATCAACTAAGGATCATAAGCTTGGTAATCTATTAAACTACCAACTACTTAATCCTCCATAAACTTTTCTTGAAATAATTAAATTTTTTGTATTAAACAATATTTTCAAGACATATTTTTATATGCTACTCACCCGTTCGCTATATATTTAAAAATTTTTAAATATATTTAACTAGCATGTGTTATGTCAACTATTAACGTTCATTCTGAGCCAGGATCAAACTCTTTTAGATTTTAATTTGAGAATTTTACACTTTCTTACTACCCTATTAATAACATATAAACATAATAGATTTAATTCATTTTTTTAAGCTAGATATAGAACCTTTTTCCGTCGAATAAAGTAATCATAAAATTTTTTTATTAAAGATCAATTTTTCGTTATTTAATAAAAAATAAAAATAGTTATGTTTTATAAGATTCCCAAAGTTCAAACGTTGTAAAAATAATTTATTCAAAAATTTCCTTTTTGATTGAAGACGTTTTTTTTTATAAAGATTTTGCTTTAACATATTTGGAAAATTTTTTACGGGAATAGGATTCGAACCTATAACTTTAGATCATGAGTCTAATGAGTTAACCATCATTACTCTATCCCGTTCACATAATAATACTCCCAGTGGGACTCGAACCCACATTTATGCTACGAAAAAACATTGCCTTAACCTAATTAAACGATGGGAGCTTTCCATTAATCTAGTTTAGTACCATACTTGGACCTACTCTTTTTGCGCCCAGATACCCCATTTAGATCATGAGAACCTCTAACAAAATGATAACGTACTCCAGGAAGATCTTTTGCCTTCCCTCCTCGCACTAAAACAATGGAATGCTCTTGTAAAGAATGACCTTCCCCTGGTATGTATCCGATAACAAATTTCCCATTTGTCAAGATAACTTTTGCTACTTTTCTTTCCGCAGAATTTGGTTTTTTTGGATTAATGCTATAAACTTTTAAGCAAATTCCCTTACGTTGGGGAGCTCCTTGTAAAGCGGTTGATTTTTTTTTCTTTGGTTTTTTTTTTCTTGGTCTTTTTATCAATTGCTGTACAGTAGGCATAGCTGCAAATATTTTTATTTATAATTTTAAAACATATTAAAAAGTACGCTATTTCCATTAAAAAAATTGTTATAATTAATAAAAAAATTTGAAAAGGTAAATCCGGAGGGGATACTAGGAATAAAAGACAAAGTGTTATGTAAAAGATTTGCTTCTTATATCTTTTAGACATTTTATAAAGCGTTTTCAATTCTATTAAAAAATAACCTTGAAATAAAAATAAAAATATGAAATGAAAAATAAAAATAAAATAAAATTTCATATAGAGTACTCATAGCACGTACTGAAATAAATTTAATTCAAATTTTACATAAAATAAGTCTGTTCAATGATTAATTTCCCACTGTGTCAAAAAATTTAAAATTGAAGGTAAAACATAAAAATAAAATGCACTTACAAGAAGAAACCATAATTTTAAACTATTTTTATATAATTTAGATTGAAAAAAACTTTGATATTGATATCAACTTGGCTTACAAAACTGAAAAATACTATAGCCAAAATACGCTAAAGAAAAAAACAACGCATTTTGTAAACAAATATATCAAAGTAAATCAAAGAGATCTGTTATATTTACCAAAATAAATTTATGAAAACCTAAGGTTGTAAAAAAAAAACTTTCAATAAAAATAACTAAAGGTAAATTTTTGAAAATCACAAAACTGCAAGATATACAACAAATTATTCAGTAAACAGTACGATATAATAACTCTGATGCATAAATGATTATTACGTGGTACAATTTCCTTAGCTATTATTTTTGAGTGTATTAGGAGTTGAACCTAAGATCTTTAAATTAAAAGTTTATTGCTTTAACCGACTAAGCTATACACTCCTATAAACATAGTGTTTGGAAAGATTCGAACTTTCAATCATTAAATCCGTAGTTTAATGCTTTATCCTTTAAGCTACAAACACTTCTTTTCACATGATGGGTAATAATGGGCTTGAACCATTAACTTTTTCAATGTAAACGAAACACTCTACCTGTTGAGTTAATTACCCTCCTCCATGTAGAATATCTTTCCGGATAGGACTTGAACCTATACATTAATGGTTAACAGCCAAATGCTCTACCTTTAAGCTACCGGAAA